CCTCGTTACTACCCATAGGAGAAGTAATAGGTAGGGATGACAGGATTTGAACCCGTGACATTTTGTACCCAAAACAAACGCGCTACCAAGCTGCGCTACATCCCTTTTCAAATTGTTGTACAGTTTCATTGTACAAAATCCCTGTCTTGTTTTCCACATTGTCATTTTATCCCTTATCCATATAACAAGAAAATTCTTCTTGTCAGTTCTTCTTTTTAGTTTCATATACATATAATAAAAGAATTCTATACATGTGAAACTTTAATATTTATCAGAAATACTTAGGAAGAAGGGATAATTTTTTCTTAGGAAAAGGAAAATCTTATCTATTGTTTTATTGTACATATCTTTTTTGGTTAGGAATTTCGTGTAAAATAAATACAAATGATCTTGAACTACAGCATCTGACTATATATATATGTATTCCAATAAGGAAGGAGGATTTGAAATGCGAGATATAAAAACATATCTCTCCGTGGCACCAGTGCTAAGTACTCTATGGTTTGGGTCTTTAGCAGGTCTATTGATAGAAATTAATCGTTTATTCCCAGACGCCTTGTCATTTCCCTTTTTTTAGTTATTGATATGCGAAGAAGCGAATAAAATTAGAGATATAATTCTGCATTAAGTTCGAATTTTGCCCCTTTCCTTTCAGTTCTTTAGGATAAGAATAATTGCTAGTTAGAAAGAAATTGTATTACTTAATTCTTAAATCTTATTATTTCACTTTTTATTAAAAATTATTACTCTATTTATTACTCTATAATTAAATAATACTTAATTAGTTAATATTTATTTATATTTATTTTTTCTTTTTTTAATATTAAATTTTGAAGATTAATTATCCTTAATAAAATTAAATAAATTTTCTTTTCTATTAATTATCATTAAATTAGTATTAATTATTAATTTTTTAATTACTTACTTACTATTAATTATCATTAATATAATAGAATAATATTCTATTATGGAAATCTAATTTGTAGAAATAGAATTCGAAATTCGAATTTATTGTTAATTTTTAATTGGAATGAAATCTTTAGAAATTACATTTCATTTCTAGTTAGTAACTTCTATTAATTTATTAATTTTTTTTTTATTTTTTTGTTCTTTTCTTCTTCTTCGGCTCGGATCAAAATAGAAGAGTTAAGTCGATCCAAAATTCAAAGGAGGTTCATGGCCAAGGGTAAAGAAGTTAGAGTTATAGTTATTTTGGAATGTACCTGTTGTACTCGAAATGATGTCAATAAAGAATCGCCGGGCATTTCTAGATATATTACTCAAAAAAATCGACACAATACGTCCGGTCGATTAGAATTGAGAAAATTTTGTCGCTATTGTCACAAGCATACAATTCATGGGGAAATAAAGAAATAGATTGAACAGAATGTGCGTGCCATCTCGCAAAGGAGGAGGAAGAACTTAACATAATAATGTATATATATATAAATATATAAATCATATATATAAATTATATAAATCAAAGCCGAGTTCCGTCGGATCTGAAGTGAATAAAATAAAGAAATAGAATTTTAGAGATAAGGAATAAACCATGGAAAAATCCAAGCAATCTTTTCGTAAATACAAGCGATCTTTTCGTAGACGTTTGCCCCCAATCGGATCAGGGGATAGAATTGATTATAGAAACATGAGTTTAATTAGTCGATTTATTAGTGAACAAGGAAAAATATTATCTAGACGGGTGAATAGATTGACCTTGAAACAACAACGATTAATTACTATTGCTATAAAACAAGCTCGTATTTTATCTTTGTTACCTTTTCTTAATAATGAGAAACAATTTGAGAGAGCTGAGTCGATCCCCAGAACTAATGGTCCTAGAACCAGAAATAACTAGACATACTCTTTAATTGACTCAAAACTCTAATTAATTAGAACTCAGATTGTTTGATGTTTTGTTCGAAAAGTACTACAATCTAGAGTGGATTTTTGTGTTATAAGAAACAAAAAATGGAGAAAGAAGAAATCTTTTTTTTTATTGAAACATATAAATTCATTCCTCTTACTTATCTTAATTTCTTTTTTTTATCTTCCCGGAGAAAAAACTCCGGGGATTTCTATTTCAACCATTCCTGTATTGTATATTATATTACTTTAATAATAAATAATGTCCTCTCTTTATTTGATGATCTTATTAGAAATCATGTAAAGACAATTCTTATTTGATACAGCTATTTGTGCAGGTATTTTACGATTAAGAAGCAATTGTTTCTTGTACAGATTATGTATTAATTTACTATAACTATACAATACCTTAGTCTCACGAGCTACTGCGTTTATCCGAGTGATCCACAAACGACGAAAATCCCTTTTTTGCCTGCCTCTATCTCTATGAGAGAAAACCAAAGCTCTCATTTTCTGTTGAGTAATTGTTCGAGTGAGTCTTGAATGAGCCCCTCTAAAAGTTGATGCAAATAAACGAATTTTTGTTCGACGTCTCCGAGCTGTATATCCCCGTCTAACTCTGGTCATTGAATCAAATTTAACCTTAATGAATAACTAATTGATTTCTACTCTTTTAGTTATCCTTTTCCCCTCCAGCGGTCGATTAATAACAAAACGGATTTTTCCGATATATAAAATATAAATTCCAATGGCTTTTGCTACTATAACCTTCCTGACCACTATTTTTTATTCCTTCCCTTCCAAGTATTTTATTTCACCTAGAAATAATAAATTCGAATGATACTAAATAAAAAAAAAAGTGGGTTCCATCGTTTCTATGGTTACTGCTTAAACGGTGAGGTCCTCTCTATACACCGGAGCCTCTTCTTTCGTTTAATCAAATGTTATTGTGAACTTGTATAGTTCACACGTTTTGGCTCTACCCATCAATTATAGAGTAATAGCTCTTTGCACAATAAGAGTTATCCATACAGTAACGGCATTTTATTAGGAAAGTTTGCTAGATAGCTGACCCTCTTAGTCCGTTCTTTCAACAATAGGAGCATAATCTTTTTGCTTCTTATAATAACATTTCCCCCGCTTAATGGATAACTATTTGCTACCAATGGGGAATTGCTTTTCATCTCAAATATAGGTGATTGTTGGATTTGCACCAATCTAAACCATAAATTTTATACACAATATAGGTATATAAAAAATCTTCTCTATTTATCCTACTCATTGGTACCGGTCATTGATGCTGGAAAAATTTATCATTTGTTCGAACTCATGATCTGAACGAGTCACACATACACCCTAGTACATGTTCCTCGACGCTGAGGACATCCTCTAAGAGCGGGAGATTTCGTGACGTTTCTTATTGGCTGTCTTGTGTTTCTAATAAGTTGTTTAATGGTTGGCATATCGTATATATATATATGTATATAGAGTATGGATTGGTTTAGATCGATCTTAACCTGATGATTGATGATTATGAATTTTTTCTATTCAATATTAAATCATAGAAAATTCAAACTATATTTTGAAATGGATTTATACGAAATCTTTAGTATTTTCATTTTCGACTGCTACAAGATCAACAATGCCATGAGCTTGGGCTTCTGTTGCTGACATAAAAACATCCCTTTCCATGTCTTCGGATACAACCCATAATGGGTTGCCCGTTCTTTGTACATAAACCTTTGTGAGGGTTTCGCGAAGTTTCAGTAATTCTTCCGCTTCCAGGATAAATTCCCCTGCTTGTGCTTCATAAAAAGAACTTGCGGGTTGGTGAATCATAACCCTGATTTGATGATATTGATATAACATCATGAACGGTTCTTCTATCTCCCATGATTGGGCTAAAGTAAGGGAAAAAATAAAAAAAAAAAAAGAAAATAGAATTGAACAACCGTACAGGCATCTTTTGTGCATACGGCTCCGCAATGGAATTTTTTTATCTTCGATAGAATCGAAGAAAGAAATCCATCCGATACAGATCGTTTGAATCATCCATTTACCACCCTTCTTTTCGTAGGAGTAAAAAAAATACTATGATGGTTCTGTTGCTTTATATATTTATCTCGTCTGTGATTTAGCAATCCCAAAGTTCCTTTCTGATACAATGAAATAAGGAAAAACTGATCTTTTTTTTTTCATTTTCGTACTCTTTCATAACATAAATATCAGAAAGATACTTCTAGTGTGGAAGAAAAATGGTTTGTGACGCTGAAATGAAATGTACCCCGACACATAAGAGCAAATCGGAAATAACCTTTGTTTCATACTACTATCTCGATACAAAATCTCATGTTATGAAAAAACAATAATGGTTTGTTCATATCGAACTCGAAGTGCCATGCTATTATTACTTATTATTCATATTCAATATGGCGAAGGCATAGTCTTTCTTTTTTTTTTTAAATAAAAACCCATTGGCGCCAAGCGTGAGGGAATGCTAGACGTTTGGTAATTTCTCCTCCGACCAAAATGAAAGATCCCATTGAAGCGGCTAATCCCATGCATATTGTATGCACATCGGGTGGTACAAATTGCATAGTATCATAAATGGCTATTCCTGGTATTACCCATCCGCCGGGGGAGTTTATAAACAAATAAAGATCCCTAGTATCATCTTCGATACTAAGATATACCATGAGACCAACAAGTTGATTCGAGATTTCACTATCAACCTCTTGGCCTAAAAAAAGTAGTCTTTCTCGATAAAGTCGATTGATTAGGACAAAATTGTATCCTTTAGAAACCGTACGTGCACCTTTGGATGCATACGGTTCAAAAAAAACTTCGAAAAAAGAATCAATGCGTCGATTCCAGTTCTATTTCTTTTTTCTTTAATAGGTTTTTTTGTTTTTCTAATGAAGGGGTTTTCTTCTATTTTTCCAAAAACACGAGAGGAGCCCCCTTCTCTATAAAAAAGAATTTACTGAACTTATTGAATTAACTTTTCATTGATGTATTGTTTCACCGAGATTCAAATCACGATGTCATTTTCTTGTTCCTGAATGGGCCCTTTCATTCAATTCTTTTAGGTTTATGTTCTACTCCGGGAAAAGATCTGTCCGAATTCCATTTGTACATATAGGGCAAATGGCCTCAGTACCACTTTTTTTATTAGAACCTTTTTTTCAATTTGTCTCATGCTTTCCCACAACTATTCGAGGTATTCATTATACTACTACATTGCTACTACATTGGTTGGCAGTTTGAGATCACTCCAATACTATAGGAGTAATACTATAGGAGTAAGTATAAGAATTGTTTATGGTACAAGTGGTAATCATAAATATATTACCAAATTTTTATCAATTTGGTATTTTCTGAACGGAGCCTGGATACTTTATTTTCCTTTTCTCAGTCCAAGTCAACCATAAATTCTTCTAAATTGATAATATTGATCCCCAAAATAAATATAATATAAAAAATATATTTAATTGTACTCATTTCACGCTCCGAATGATTGATAGTTCACTCAATACAAAATTTCTTGGGCGAAACAGAGGATATCTCGATCGGGGGAGAAAACGGGTAAATTCCATATGACCCAATATGTCTGACAAGTCGCACTATACGTCAACCCAAACTGCATCTTCCTCTCCAGGACTCCGAAAAGGTACTTTTGGAACACCAATGGGCATTAAATTAAAGAAAAAAATAAAGTACTATACTTTACTTTAATATGGAAACGTAAGAATGAATTTTTTGCTTCATCCTTTTTCTGTTTATTTTATACATAGATTTTTATACATAGATTGAAAGTAAGACAGAATGAATAAGGAAAAATTTTTTCTAACGGTAACGGATCGGTGATAAACAAAAATATCTATACGTTCATTTCCCGAAAGTGGGACTAATCCTCCCATTGCGTATTGGTACTTATCGAGTATAGAATAGATTTGCTTCCCTTTGTTCTTACGAACAGAATTGTTCCGTTATTTTCAATGGAACGGAATAAATATTAATCCTTTCTCATACAAAATCTACTGAAAAGGTTAGGTACATAGTATAGTCATAGTCTTTCCAATGCGATAAAATAAAGTGACATAGTGTCTATTTTTTTTTTTGATAGAGGGGTATTTCCATGGGTTTGCCTTGGTATCGTGTTCATACTGTCGTATTGAATGATCCCGGTCGATTGCTTTCTGTCCATATAATGCATACAGCTCTAGTTTCTGGTTGGGCCGGTTCGATGGCTCTATATGAATTAGCAGTTTTTGATCCCTCTGACCCCGCTCTTGATCCAATGTGGAGACAAGGTATGTTCGTTATACCTTTCATGACTCGGTTAGGAATAACCAATTCATGGGGTGGTTGGAGTATTTCAGGAGGAACTATAACGAATCCTGGTATTTGGAGTTATGAAGGTGTGGCAGGTGCACATATTGTGTTTTCTGGCTTGTGCTTCTTGGCAGCTATCTGGCATTGGGTGTATTGGGACCTAGAAATTTTCTGTGATGAACGTACAGGCAAACCTTCTTTAGATTTGCCAAAGATTTTTGGAATTCATTTATTCCTTTCCGGGGTGGCTTGCTTCGGCTTTGGCGCATTTCATGTAACAGGTTTGTATGGTCCTGGAATATGGGTGTCCGATCCTTATGGACTAACTGGAAAAGTACAATCTGTAAATCCAGCATGGGGTGCGGAAGGTTTTGATCCTTTTGTTCCCGGAGGAATAGCTTCTCATCATATTGCAGCGGGTACATTGGGCATATTAGCGGGTTTATTCCATCTTAGTGTCCGTCCGCCTCAACGTCTATACAAAGGATTGCGTATGGGCAATATTGAAACTGTACTTTCCAGTAGCATCGCTGCTGTCTTTTTTGCAGCTTTCGTTGTTGCTGGAACTATGTGGTATGGTTCAGCAACAACCCCAATCGAATTATTTGGTCCGACTCGTTATCAGTGGGATCAGGGATACTTTCAGCAAGAAATATATCGAAGAGTTAACGCCGGACTAGCTGAAAATCTGAGTTTATCCGAAGCTTGGTCTAAAATTCCCGAAAAATTAGCTTTTTATGACTACATTGGTAATAACCCAGCAAAAGGGGGATTATTCAGAGCAGGCTCAATGGACAACGGTGATGGAATAGCTGTTGGTTGGTTAGGACACCCCGTTTTTAGGGATAAAGAGGGGCGTGAGCTTTTTGTACGTCGTATGCCTACTTTTTTTGAAACATTTCCGGTAGTTTTAGTAGATGGAGACGGAATTGTAAGAGCGGATGTTCCTTTTAGAAGAGCCGAGTCAAAGTATAGTGTTGAGCAAGTAGGTGTAACTGTTGAGTTCTATGGTGGTGAACTCAACGGAGTCAGTTATAGCGATCCTGCTACTGTGAAAAAATATGCTAGACGGGCCCAATTAGGTGAAATTTTTGAATTAGATCGGGCTACTTTGAAATCTGATGGTGTTTTTCGTAGCAGTCCGAGGGGTTGGTTCACTTTTGGACATGCGACCTTTGCTTTGCTCTTCTTTTTCGGACACATTTGGCATGGTGCTAGAACTTTGTTCAGAGACGTTTTTGCTGGTATTGATCCAGATTTGGACGTTCAAGTGGAATTTGGAGCATTCCAAAAAGTTGGGGATCCAACTACAAAGAGACAAGCAGTCTAATACAACATTGTTCTGGTATCTTTGACCTCTATTTTTTATTTGTCATAGGGTATCGAAGAAAAGAAATCTTGACTTGAATCATCATCTTTTCTTTGACTCTTTTCTTTATATGGTAAACGATCCCAAATGAATAGGTGTGGAAGCTATAATTGTAAACCACGATTGAATCTATGGAAGCATTGGTTTATACATTCCTTTTAGTCTCGACTTTAGGGATAATTTTTTTCGCTATCTTTTTTCGAGAACCACCCAAGGTTCCAACTAAAAAAGTGAAATAATTTTTCATTATCTCAATTGAAGTAATGAGCCCCCCATATGGGAGACTCATTACTTCAACTAGTCCCCGTGTTCCTCGAATGGATCTCTTAGTTGTTGAGAGGGTTGCCCAAAGGCAGTATATAGGGCGTACCCAGTAAAGCTTACAAGTAAACCAGATATGGAGATGGCGACTAGAGTTGCTGTTTCCATTTTTAGATAATTTCAAGATCACAATGGATCTACGATAAGATCGTTTATTTACAACTACAACGGAATGGTATACAAAGTCAACAGATCTCAACCAATGATTAAATAAAATAGGATTTATGGCTACACAAAGCGTTGAGGGTAGTTCTAGATCTGGGCCAAGACGAACTACTGTAGGGGATTTATTGAAACCATTGAATTCAGAATATGGTAAAGTAGCTCCGGGCTGGGGGACTACACCATTAATGGGGGTTGCAATGGCTCTATTTGCGGTATTTTTATCTATTATCTTGGAAATTTATAATTCTTCTGTTTTACTGGATGGAATTTCAATGAGTTAGGTTTATAAGAATTATGAAGTCCTAGTTTTCAATCAAAAAATTAATTGACGATTCAGATTTCTAGACTGTTCTGGTAGTTCGACCGTGGAATTTTTTTGTTTCGGTATTTCCGGAATATGAGTGTGTGACTTGTTATAATTGATCCTATTGATCATACAGAGAATGGGCCTGTTATCTTTATCAAGATGATTCTATCTCGTCGGATATTTATTCTAGTATCTGGAGCACGGAACATGAATATATAGAATAGATCAAGAAAATAAATAATGAAACTATGATTCATACCCATCAGACCTCGCAACCGAACTCAAAAATTTTCAAATAAATATTTTCTAAATCAAACAATTTTTCTTACTTCAGACTGATTTTGATCGAAAGATAACTCTTTATTTAGCTTTTGTTGAGTCAGTCCATTTATTGAATAAATGATCATCAAAGAGTTCTTACTCATAGAACCTTTGAGTTTAAGTAGGCTCTGCTTTCTTTATTAAATCATCGTGGTTCTAGTATGAATCTGAAGTTTCAATTGATTCATAGGGTCTGAACAAGCGAATTCCTATAAATAACAAGAGTAAATCCGCATTACACAAAAAATAAGAAATCAAATAACAAATAAAAAATAGGAAAGAGAAAATTCAAGAGGCCTGTAACAATTAACATAAAAAAAAAAAAATAGATGAGCTAACTTGATATTTTTGGCATTATCATACAAAGAGGAGATTTCAGATTTTTCTTACTTCGTATTTTCGGGGCAAATCGAATCAAGTGTCTAAAAAGTTCTGAACTTTTTATTGCATATCCGTTGAAATCAGTATTTGTGTGTTTCAGCTTGAGCTGTACGAGATGAAATTCTCATATACGGTTCTCGGAGGGGGAGTCTCCCTATCTCAATAAAGTCTATGATTGGTTTGAGGAACGTCTTGAGATTCAAGCGATTGCAGATGATATAACTAGTAAATATGTTCCTCCTCATGTCAACATATTTTATTGTTTAGGGGGAATAACACTTACTTGTTTTTTAGTACAGGTAGCTACGGGTTTTGCTATGACTTTTTATTATCGTCCAACCGTTACAGAGGCTTTTTCCTCTGTTCAATACATAATGACTGAGGCCAACTTTGGTTGGTTAATTCGATCAGTTCATCGATGGTCAGCAAGTATGATGGTTCTAATGATGATCCTGCACGTATTTCGTGTATACCTTACTGGTGGATTTAAAAAACCCCGCGAATTAACTTGGGTTACTGGTGTAGTTTTGGCTGTATTGACCGCATCTTTTGGTGTAACTGGTTATTCCTTACCTCGGGACCAAATTGGTTATTGGGCAGTAAAAATCGTGACAGGCGTACCTGAAGCTATTCCTGTAATAGGGTCGCCTTTAGTAGAGTTATTACGTGGAAGTGCTAGTGTGGGACAATCCACCTTGACTCGTTTTTATAGTTTACATACTTTTGTATTGCCTCTTCTTACTGCCGTATTTATGTTAATGCACTTTTCAATGATACGTAAACAAGGTATTTCGGGTCCTTTATAGATTTGTAATTGATCATATATTACATTGAGAAGGAATAAGAAACAAATAGTATTTCATTGCTAGAAATATGGGTTATTGAAAAAAAATAAGACATGTTATTTGGATACGTCTCTTCAACTCCGAAGCAAA